TATGTTAGAATATTTAGTGCCGGATTACTTTTCGTAAATTTTTAATAGAGGCTTTCAGGCCAATTGGCGGATGCATAAATAAAGATTAGTGCACATATATATATATATATATATATATATATTGTGGGTGCCCATTTATACCTCACCTTGTGGGCCCGCGCGCTCTTGAGTCCTCCCTTGTTTTAGGGGTTTGACAAGGATAACAGGATTCGCTGAGCGTAGGGGGGTAGGGGGGTTTGTCGCGCAAAAACCAAAAAAGGGGGCACTATATAAGGATAAGCTGAACAAGAGATGAATATGTTATGCACTTGACTTAAAAATATGTGGTTCTTAAGGTTATGTCTTACAATAATTAATATTTATTATCACATACAAGGAAAATGTTCTACCTTAAATAACATTTGAGCCTGCACTCTGAGATGCCAGATGAAATGAAAAAAGGAAAAAATACGTTATGCATATAAGAGAACGCTCGGCTTGGTGGGTAACGAGACATATGTACTACACCATTAATCAAATGCCAGTATAATTATCCGAGGGTGGAATACTACAATATATGTTCCTGAAATAGGAACCAGATGCCAGTAATAATTCACAGTGTGCAACCCCCACAGTTATTGTCCCTGATTCTATCATGCATGATATACCTTTATATAAATTAGTTGGTGGTTTCTTACTACATTAATATGGTTAGTTGGGATTTTAGTTGTTTATTTCAAGGAAAAATTTGAGGTCAAATTTTTATGGAATTAATATATTACCCAATTTAAAATAAAATTATTTGTGAGTTTTAATATTATGCTTATGCATACCTTAATATTTAGTACCTGCTTTATGGTTAAGATAATAAAATGGTGATAATACATATATGTACTAGTACATTAATGTAATATTATGCATATTATGTACTAAACCATAAGGGGTGGTTACCCCAGAAAATAGTTTAGTTTAGAATTCTGGCTTTGGGAGCCAGTGGTGAGAGTTAAAATCTCTCTTTTCTGTGCGCTAGGGAGGAATTTAACCTCCGATCTTCGGATTACAAGACCGATGCTTTTAGACTAAGCTACTAGGGCAAGCTCATTCTAGTGCTTTATTTTCCAATCACCCTGCTAGTGGGATAAAGACAAGGAATAATGCAAAGTATAATACAGACGCGATTTGTCCGATGATGATAAAAGGGTGTTCTACTGGTATTCCTCCGATTCACGTTAGGATAATCATGTCTGCAACCAGAGTTCAAAATAGGAAATGGGTGATTGGGCGGAAAGTTAATCCCCGTTGCTTTGAGGTGTGCAGTAGCGGTACCACCATTAATACCAGAATAGAGAATAGTAGTGCAAGGACACCTCCGAGTTTGTTAGGGATTGACCGCAGGATGGCGTAGGCAAACAGGAAGTATCACTCCGGTTTAATATGTGGTGGAGTGACCAGGGGGTTAGCGGGGGTGAAGTTTTCTGGGTCTCCTAGCAGGTTGGGGGAAAATAATGCTAGTAGCGTAAGGGCTAGGAGTATTACTACAAACCCAAGTAAGTCCTTGTACGTGAAGTATGGGTGAAAAGAGATTTTATCTGCGTCTGAGTTTAACCCAATTGGATTATTTGATCCTGTTTCGTGAAGAAATAGGAGATGCAGGACGGTTGCGGCGGCAATGACAAATGGTAGCAGGAAGTGAAATGCAAAGAATCGCGTTAGTGTAGCATTATCTACTGAGAACCCGCCTCAAATTCATTGAACTAGTATGTCGCCCATGTATGGCACGGCGGATAGAAGATTTGTAATTACTGTGGCCCCTCAGAAAGATATTTGACCTCATGGGAGGACGTAGCCGACAAAGGCCGTCATCATAACTAATAGCAGGAGAATCACGCCAATGTTTCAGGTTTCTTTGTAGAGGTAAGATCCATAGTATAGGCCTCGGGCAATGTGCATATAAATGCAGATAAAGAAGAATGATGCCCCGTTAGCGTGAACGTTGCGAATTAGTCAGCCGTAATTCACGTCTCGGCAGATGTGAGTAACTGATGAGAATGCGGTGGAAATATCCGAAGTGTAATGCATGGCCAGGAATAGGCCGGTTAGGATTTGAGTAGCTAAGCATAATCCTAGAAGGGATCCAAAGTTTCATCATACTGAAATGTTGGATGGTGCTGGTAGGTCAACCAGTGCGTCGTTAGCGATTTTGATGAGGGGATGTGTTTTTCGTAGGCTTGCCATAATGGTTCTTGTAGTTGAATAACAACGGTGGTTCTTCAAGTCATTGGTCTCGGTTAAAGTCTGAGCAAGAATTATGACCTATTTCATGTTTCTGTTACTAATAGCTTTGGTTGTGGGCTTAGTTGCTGTTGCTTCTAATCCCACGCCTTATTTTGCCGCACTTGGTTTAGTGGTCGCGGCCGGGGTTGGGTGCGGAGTTTTGGTTGGCCATGGGGGTTCTTTTCTATCATTAGTTCTTTTTTTAATCTATCTAGGGGGGATGCTCGTAGTTTTTGCCTATTCGGCAGCTTTAGCTGCTGAGCCCTTTCCTGAAGCTTGGGGTAGTCGGTCTGTGCTGGGTTATGTCTTAGTATATCTACTTGGGGTTGGTCTAGCAGCGGGGGCGTTTTGAGGGGGCTGATATGAAGGCTCATGGGTAGTTGTGGATGGGTTAAAAGAATTTTCTGTTTTGCGTGGCGATATTAGTGGTGTAGCTGCAATGTACTCGTCTGGCGGGGCCATGTTGGTTATTTGCGCCTGGGTATTGCTTTTAACCCTACTCGTTGTGCTAGAGCTCACTCGTGGTTTAAGCCGCGGGACTCTTCGTGCAGTTTAAAGTAGGGCGGGGATAATGGCTAATACTAGAGTGAGGAGGAAGATGGTTAAGTATGTTTTGATTATTCCTCGTGAGATATCATTTGTGATCTTTGCCATGGTTGTTTGTGTTAGTGCCAGGCCTTTTGGCCCAAGGGCTTCGAGTCATGTTTTGTCGAGCTGGGTGGCGGCTGATTGTCCTAGGGTAAGTTTGAGTTTCGGAAGGAGCCGGTGAGTAATTGCAGGGAAGAACCCCAGCATATTTGAGAAGTGGTGTGTAGGAATTATAGGGGTAATTTTCACTTGTTTGCTTGTCATGTTGGCTAGTTCTATGGCTACTAGTAGGCCTACAACTGTTACCAGGAGGGCTGCCATTTTTAGGGTGGTTGGCATTGTCATAATTGGTGTTTTCATTGGCGGAAAGTTCTGTGTAATGATAAGTCCCGCGACGATGCTTCCTCAGGCAAGCCGTTTAATTGAGTTAATCACCAGTGGGTTATTCTCATTAATTGGGGGTAGGGATAGGAATCGTGGGGTTCCTATGACTACAAAGTACACCAGTCGGAAGCTATATACCGCGGTGAATGATGTGGCGACTAGCGTTAGGGTTAGGGCTCAGGCGTTTAGATAAGAGGTGTTTAGGGCTTCAATAATTGCGTCCTTTGAGAAAAATCCCGCCAGGAATGGGGTCCCCGTTAGGGCTAGGCTACCAATTGTAAAGTAGGTTGAGGTGGCGGGTATAATATTAAATAGGCCCCCTATCTTTCGGATGTCCTGCTCGTCGTTTAGGCTGTGGATAATTGACCCCGAGCAGAGGAATAGTATGGCCTTGAAAAAGGCGTGGGTGCAGATGTGGAGGAATGCTAGTTGTGGTTGGTTTAGTCCAATCGTAACCATCATTAGGCCTAATTGACTTGATGTTGAGAAAGCTACAATTTTCTTGATATCATTTTGGGTTAGGGCGCAGGTGGCTGTAAATAGGGAGGTTAGTGCTCCAAGGCAAAGACAGGTTGTTAGGACTAGTTGGTTGTTCTCCATGAGGGGATGAAGGCGAATTAATAGGAAGATTCCTGCTACAACTATAGTGCTTGAGTGGAGTAGGGCGGATACTGGCGTAGGGCCCTCTATGGCGGACGGGAGTCAGGGGTGTAGGCCAAATTGGGCTGACTTTCCTGTTGCCGCCAAAGCAAGTCCTATTAGAGGGACTGTTATGTCAAAGTTTTTTGACAAGGTGAAAATTTGTTGAATTTCCCAGGAGTTGAGGTTTATTGCGAGCCAGGCCATGGTTATAATTAATCCAATATCCCCCACCCGGTTGTAGATGACGGCTTGGAGGGCCGCCGTGTTGGCGTCTGCCCGCCCGTGTCATCACCCGATGAGTAAAAAGGATATGATTCCCACTCCTTCTCAGCCAATAAATAATTGAAATATATTATTAGCCGTAACTAAAATAATTATAGCTACTAAGAATGTGAGCAGGTATTTAAAGAATCGGTCAATGTTGGGGTCGGAGTGCATATACCATAGTGCAAATTCTAGAATTGATCAGGTAACGTATAGGGCAATGGGGACGAAGATGAGGGAGTAATGGTCAAATTTGAAGCTGATATTTACGTCAAACGTTTGGGTATTTATTCACTGTCAATTTGTAATGATGCCCTCTGTTTTTAGATTAAGGAAGATCATAAGTGGTAAAAGGCTAATAAAGAATGCGGAGCTAACGGCAGTTTTGGTTGTTTCTGCCATGTTCGACCCTTGTTGGTTGGGGTTTAGCGTGGTGAGTAGGGGGTAGGCTAAGATTAGGAAGATCAGGAGGAGTGATGAGTGTATAATTAGTGTCATTTTAGCTTCCACTTGGATTTGCACCAAGAGTTTTTGGTTCCTAAGACCAACGGATGAACTGTTATCCTTTGAAAGCGCAAGGAAGCCGCGGATTTTAACCTCGGGGCGTAAGGATTAGCAGTGCTTACTATTTCAGTTCCTCCTTGGTGAGTAAGGGGGTTCTAGCCCCTATCTTTAGAATCACAATCTAATATCTTGATTAAACTATACTTACAATAGCATCACCCTCACATGAGTTCTGGCTTTGTCATTAGTAGGAGGATGGGAATTAGGTGCAAGGTCATTAGCAGGTGTTCTCGGGTGTGAAATGGTTGAAGTCCCGTGATGTGATTTGGTGTCGGGCCTCGCTGTGACATGAGGAACATGTATAAGGAATAGCCAGCTGTAATCAACGTTCCTAGTCCGGTAAGTAGGATTGTTCATGGGGATCAGCTGAATAATGTTGTGATGATCATGAGTTCCCCTATTAAGTTAGGTAGTGGTGGGAGTGCGAGGTTGGCTAGGTTGGCGATGAATCATCATACCGCGGTTAGTGGGAAAATCACTTGTAGTCCTCGGGCAAGGACTATTGTTCGACTATGGGTTCGCTCGTACGCTGTATTGGCTAGGCAGAATAATGCTGAGGATGCTAGCCCGTGGGCAATTATTAAAATGATTGCTCCTGAGAATCCCCATGGGGTTTGGATTAGGATCCCCCCTGCCACCAGTCCTATATGACTTACAGATGAGTAGGCAATTAGTGATTTTAGGTCTGTTTGTCGAAGGCAGATTGATCCGGTTATAATAATGCCTCAGAGGGCCAAGATGATGAATGGGTAAGCCAGTTCTTTTGATAGGGGGTCCAGCATTACTATCATGCGTATTATCCCGTATCCGCCAAGCTTTAGCAGAACCGCTGCTAGTACTATAGATCCTGCTACGGGGGCTTCTACGGGCGCTTTTGGTAATCATAGATGAACGCCATATAATGGTATTTTAACTAAAAATGCGATTAGGCAGCTGGCCCATCAGATTATGGGACCTCAGGAGTTGAGTTGTAAGGGTTGCGAGTATTGGAGTACTATTATTGATAGTGTCCCGGTAGATTGTTGAAGGAGAAGCAGGGCGACCAGAAGTGGAAGGGACCCCGCCAGCGTATAGAATAGGAAGTAGGTTCCCGCATTAAGTCGTTCGGTTTGGTTCCCTCATCGGGTGATAATAATAAGGGTTGGAATAAGGGTGGCTTCAAACATAATATAAAATATAATGATCTCTGTGGCGCCGAATGCTATAATTAAGAAAGTTTGCAGTGAGGCAAGTAGTATAATGTATGAGCGCTGTCGGCTGATTGGTTCGGGGTTGATGTGATTTTGGCTGGCCAGGATCATGAGTGGAAGCAACCAGCATGTTAATACCAGAAGGGGGGTTGATAGTGGGTCCGTGGCCATGAATATGTTGGAGGAGGCCCATCCGGTCTCGGATGTTCATTTTAGTCATGTTAGACTGATGAGGGCGATCAGGAGGCTATGTGCGGTTGCGGTTGTTCATAACCATTTAGGGGAAGTAAGTCAAATTGTTGGAAATAGCATAACTGTGGGGATTAATACTTTTAGCATTGTAGAAGGTTAAGGTTTTGTAGACGGTCGGTGCCGTGGGTACGGGCGGTAGCAACTAGTAGTGCCAGACCGGTGCTTGCTTCACAAGCAGAGAAGGCCAAGAGCAATATGGGGGCTGTTGAGAATCCTGTGGACTCGAACTGTAGTGCTCATAAGGCCAGTGCAATAAATAGGGATAATATTATTCCTTCCAAGCATAGGAGTGCGGAGAGTAGATGGGTTCGGTGGAATGCTAGTCCCATTATACCTAAAATAAATGCTGAGCTAAAGCTGAAGTGTACGGGTGTCATGAGGGGGTCGTGGAATTAAACCACGATTTTCTGAGCCGAAATCAGAGGTCTTATTTTGGACTAACCCCCTATTCTGCTCATTCTAAGCCGCCTTGAGTTCATTCGTAGATTAGTCCTAGGGTCAGTAGAATTAAGACTGTTGTGGCTCAGAAGAATGTTCCGGTGGGGTTGTGGAGTTGGTCTCCTCATGGTAGTGGGAGGAGGAGGGCAATTTCTAGGTCAAAGAGGAGAAACAGGATTGCTACTAGGAAGAAGCGTAGGGAAAATGGTAGGCGGGCGGACCCTAATGGGTCAAATCCGCATTCGTATGGTGATAATTTTTCTGCATCGGGGTTTATTTGTGGTAATCAAAAAGACACGATTGCTAGAATTAAGGATAGGGCTATTGTAATAATTAAGATGGTTATAATCAGATTCATTATCTTTCCTTGGGGTTTAACCAAGACTGTGTGATTGGAAGTCACTTGTACTAACTTTGATACTAGAAAGATTATGAGCCTCATCAATAGATAGACACGTAGAGGAATAGTCACACTACGTCGACGAAGTGTCAGTTTCAGGCAGCGGCTTCAAAGCCAAAATGGTGTTCAGATGTAAAGTGGTATTGGATTTGACGTAGAAGACATACTGTTAAGAAGGTAGATCCAATAATGACGTGTAATCCATGGAATCCTGTGGCCACGAAGAATGTTGAGCCGTAGACTCCGTCTGCGATTGTGAAGGGTGCTTCATAATATTCTATGGCTTGGAGTGCAGTAAAATAGAATCCTAGTAGAATAGTTAAGGTTAAAGACTGAATGGCTTGTTTTCGTTCTCCTTCTATAATGCTGTGGTGGGCTCATGTTACTGTAACCCCCGATGCCAGGAGTACGGCTGTGTTGAGGAGTGGTACTTCAAAGGGGTCTAGTGGGGTAATTCCTGTGGGGGGTCAGCACCCTCCCAGCTCTGGTGTTGGTGCTAAGCTTGAGTGGTAAAAGGCTCAAAAGAACCCGAGGAAAAAGAATACTTCGGAGGTGATAAATAGAATTATTCCGTACCGTAGCCCTTTTTGTACTGGGGGTGTATGGTGGCCTTGGAAGGTCCCCTCTCGGATAATATCACGTCATCATTGGTATATGGTGAGGAGTAGGAGAATTATTCCTAAAGTTATAAGTGTTGTTGAGTGAAAGTGGAATCAGATTGCTAAACCGGATGTTATTAGTAGGGCAGCGATAGCTCCGGTTAGTGGTCATGGGCTTGGGTCAACTATATGATAGGCATGTGCTTGGTGGGCCATTAGACGTTTTCTTGTAAATAAAGGCTTAGAAGAAGTACAAATACATAGGCTTGGATTATTGCTACTGCAACTTCTAATAATGTGAGTAGAAAGAGTACGGCAGCAGTTAAGATTGCTACTGTTGGCATTATTGGTAGAAGAACAAATACGGCTGTGGCGATGAGTTGAATTAACAGGTGGCCCGCGGTTAGGTTGGCTGTGAGTCGAACTCCTAGGGCCAGTGGTCGGATAAATAGGCTAATTGTTTCGATAATAATTAGTACAGGGATTAATGGAATGGGAGTACCTTCTGGTAGGAGGTGTCCCAGGGCGACCGTTGGTTGATTTCGTATCCCGATAATCACTGTAGCGAGTCATAATGGGACGGCAAATCCCATGTTGAGTGATAATTGTGTCGTAGGTGTAAAGGTGTATGGGAGTAGGCCTAACATGTTAGTTGTAATTAAGAAGATTATTAATGAGGCTAGTAGTAGTGCTCACTTATGTCCTTCTACATTCAGTGGCAGTATTAGTTGATTTGTGAATCGATTAATAAATCATCCTTGAATTGTAATAAGTCGGTTATTAATTCATCGAGATGAGGGGGTTGGGTAGAGTACTCAGGGGAGTGCAATTGCGATCGCAATTAATGGAATTCCCAGATATGACGGGCTTGCAAATTGGTCAAAGAAGCTTACTATCATGGTCAGTCTCAGGATTCAGTTTTGTGTTTTTCAGCACTTACTGGGGTTGGTTCATTTGGTGAAATATGGTTTAAGATTTTAGTTGGAATAATAGTTAAGAAAATTAATCAGGAAAACACTAAAATTGCGAATCAAGGGCCGGGGGTTAATTGTGGCATTTCACTAGAGGTGGTTAGGAATCACCAATCTTTGGCTTAAAAGGCCAATGCTTTGTCCAATATTTAGCTTCCTAGCGAGGCGTCTTCTAGTATTAGTGAAGATCAGTTTTCAAAGTGTTCTAGCGGGACTGCTTCAACTACGATAGGTATAAAGCTGTGGTTGGCCCCACAGATTTCAGAGCACTGTCCATAAAATACTCCTGGGCGGGAGGCGATAAAAGCGGTTTGATTAAGTCGTCCTGGGACTGCGTCCATTTTTACACCTAGGGACGGAACGGCTCAGGAGTGTAGTACGTCTTCAGCGGACACTAAAACACGAATTGGGGATTCTATTGGGACAACTATTCGGTGGTCCGTTTCTAGAAGTCGGAATTGCCCTGGGGTAAGGTCTTGGGTTGGTACTATATAAGAGTCAAAGCCCAGATTTTCATAATCCGTATACTCGTAGCTTCAGTATCATTGGTGTCCTATCGCTTTAATTGTCAGGTGGGGGTCATTAATTTCGTCTATAAGGTAGAGAATGCGTAGGGAGGGTAAGGCAATTAGTACTAAAATAACAGCTGGTAGAATAGTTCATACAATTTCGATTTCTTGAGAGTCTAAAATGTATTTGTTAGTAAGCTTGGTGGATACCATTGCAACAATAATATATAATACTAAGGTGCTAATTAGGAATACAATTATTAATGCATGGTCGTGGAAGTGAAGAAGTTCTTCTATAACGGGTGATGCCGCGTCTTGGAATCCTAGTTGTGTTGGATGTGCCATTAAGCTTTGGGTTTAAGACATGCAGGGATCTAACCTAACAATTTCGCCTTGACAAGGCGATGTAATTTACATTTTACTAATGTCTTTAGAAGAAAGTGACAGAGTGGTTATGTGGCTGGCTTGAAACCAGCATATGGGGGTTCAATTCCTCCCTTTCTCGTTAATTTGATTGAATTTGAACAAATGCTGGCTCCTCGTACGTGTGATAAGGAGGTGGGCAGCCATGAAGTCATTCTACGTTTGTTATTGTTAGTTCTACAGATAGTACTTCTCGTTTGGCGGCAAAGGCTTCTCATAGGATAAATAGGAACATAATAACCGCTACTAGAGAAATTAATGATCCGATGGATGACACTGTATTTCACAGGGCATATGCTTCTGGGTAATCAGAATATCGTCGTGGCATGCCCGCTAATCCCAGGAAATGTTGTGGGAAGAACGTAAGATTAACTCCAATAAACATAACACCGAATTGATTTTTTGTTCAAGTGCTGTGAAGGGTATATCCGGTTAGCAGGGGGAATCAGTGTACAAAGGCTGCTATAATGGCAAATACAGCACCCATCGATAGTACGTAATGGAATTGTGCAACCACATAGTAAGTGTCATGAAGGACAATGTCAAGTGATGAATTAGATAGGACAATTCCTGTTATTCCACCAACTGTAAATAGGAAAATGAACCCGAGGGCCCATAGTAGGGGTGTTTCTCATTTGATTGATCCCCCATGGAGTGTGGCCAGTCAGCTAAATACTTTTACACCTGTTGGGATCGCGATAATTATTGTTGCAGATGTAAAGTATGCACGAGTGTCTACGTCTATCCCAACAGTAAACATGTGGTGGGCTCACACAATAAATCCTAGAAGGCCAATGGCCATTATAGCTCAGACTATTCCCATATACCCGAATGGTTCTTTTTTGCCTGAGTAGTAGGCTACAACGTGAGAAATAATTCCAAATCCTGGAAGGATAAGAATATAAACTTCGGGGTGTCCAAAGAATCAGAATAAGTGTTGGTAAAGGATTGGGTCCCCTCCTCCTGCCGGGTCAAAGAATGTGGTGTTGAGGTTTCGATCTGTTAGGAGTATTGTAATTCCAGCAGCTAAAACAGGTAATGAGAGGAGAAGTAGCACGGCGGTTACAAGGACGGATCATACGAATAGGGGTGTTTGGTATTGGGAGATGGCTGGAGGTTTCATATTAATAGTTGTGGTGATGAAATTGATTGCCCCTAGAATTGATGAGATACCTGCTAAATGGAGGGAGAAAATTGTTAGGTCTACTGACGCTCCTGCGTGAGCTAGATTCCCCGCAAGGGGTGGGTATACTGTTCATCCTGGTCCGGCCCCGGCTTCACCACCAGAAGAAGCCAGTAGCAGCAGGAATGATGGGGGCAGTAATCAGAAGCTTATGTTATTTATTCGTGGGAATGCTATGTCAGGGGCTCCAATCATTAGTGGTACAAGTCAGTTTCCAAACCCTCCAATAAGAATGGGCATTACTATAAAGAAAATTATTACGAAGGCGTGAGCAGTAACGATTACATTGTAAATTTGGTCATCACCTAGAAGCGACCCGGGTTGGCTTAGTTCGGCCCGAATGAGGAGGCTTAAGGCGGTTCCTACTATTCCGGCCCAGGCACCAAATACAAGATAAAGGGTACCAATGTCTTTGTGGTTAGTAGAGAAGAATCAGCGCGTGATTGCCACAGGTAGGGTGGCCGAGTGCTCAGGCGGTGGGTTGTAGCCCCGAAGACAGAGGTTTAAATCCTCTTCCTATCAGCCCCGTGGTGAAGAACACATTGGATTGCAAATCCGAAGACGCAGACTAATACTCTGCCGGGGCTTTTTCCCGCCTCACTGAGGCAGGCGGCGGGAAAAAGTAGATGGATGCTCGCTGGCTTGAGCGCTTAGCTGTTAACTAAGAGTTTGTAGGATCGAGGCCTTCCCATCTAGTAAGGCCTTAGCTTAATTAAAGCGCCTGATTTGCAATCAGGAGATGTAAGTTAATCTCTTGTAGGCCTTAATCAGGGACTAGAAGATTTTCACTTCTACTTAGAGCTTTGAAGGCTTTTGGTCTAATATTATCCTAAGTCCCTAGGTGGTTAGTATTAGGATAGCTGGGGTAATCGGCAGTAATCCTAGGGTAGACACGATAAATAAAGCCAGGGGTAAGGAGACTTGGGTTGTTTGGGTCCGTCAGGGGGTAGTTGAGTTGGTTGTGTTGGGGGAGACGGTCAGTGTTATTGCGTAACATAGCCGTAAGTAGAAGTACAGGCTAATTAGTGCGGTCAGCGCCATGGCTGTGGCGAGGAGGGGGAGGTCCTGTTTTGCTAATTCTTGCAGAATTATTCATTTTGGCATAAATCCTGTGAGGGGCGGGAGGCCCCCCAGTGAGAGTAGGACTAGGGCAGTTGTTGATGCTAGCACGGGGCTTTTCGATCAGGTTGTTGCGAGTGTGCCAATTTTGGTCGTTAGTGACATCTTTAGGGTCAGGAACGCCGCGGAGGTTATGATAATATATGTTCCTAGTGCAATTAGGGTGAGTTGGGGGGCGTACTGGATTACAATAATTATCCACCCTATGTGGGCAATTGAAGAATAGGCTAGGATTTTCCGCAGCTGGGTTTGGTTTAGCCCCCCTCATCCGCCCACTAATGTGGATGCGGCTCCTAACAGTGTTAGCAGAAGCGGGTCAATGGTCTGTGCCGTTTGGACGATTAGTGCGAATGGGGCAAGCTTTTGTCAGGTGGATAGGATCAGGCCTGTAAGCAGATCTAGTCCTTGCAGAACTTCTGGTATTCAGAAATGTACTGGTGCGAGTCCAATTTTAAGTGCCAGAGCGGCTACGAATATTGTGCTGGCGATAGGGTTTGACAGGTCGTTGATACTTCATTCCCCTGTTGTTCAGGCATTTGTTGTGCTCGCAAACAGAATTATTGCCGCTGCAGTGGCTTGGGTTAAGAAGTACTTTGTAGTTGCTTCTACCGCGCGGGGGTGGTGATGTTGCGCTATTAGGGGGGTGATTGCCAGTGTATTTATTTCCAGGCCTATTCAAGCCAGGAGTCAGTGAGAGCTAGCAAAGGTTAGAGTAGTTCCTAGTCCTAGGCTGGATAGTAGGATTGCAAGTACGTATGGGTTCATTGGCGGAGGAGGGATTTTAACCCGTCATGTTCGGGGTATGGGCCCGAAAGCTTTATTAGCTGACCCCGCCCATAGAAAGTGGTGTAAAGGAAGCACCAAGAGTTTTGATCTCTTGAGCATGGGTTCAATTCCCTTCTTTCTAGGAACTGAGGGGATTTTAACCCCTGTAAATCACTCTATCAAAGTGGTCCTTGGGTGCTCAGGCACAGTTCCCCAGTTACAGTTGTGGGGGCAGCCCCGCCAGTGCAATAGGCAGGGCGGTGTGTCATAGCACGAAGGCGAGTGTGAGGGGGAGGAAGTTTTTTCAGACCAGGTGTATTAGTTGGTCATACCGGAATCGTGGGTACGAGGCTCGCACCCATAGGAACACGACGGAGAGGAGTGCGGCTTTGGTTATGAGGTTAATTGTTGCAAGTTCAGGGATGCTAGGGGTATGTGAGGCCCCCAGGAATAATACGGCTGAGAGGGTATTTATCAGAAGGATGTTAGCGTACTCGGCCAGGAAAAATAGGGCGAAGGGCCCCCCTGCATATTCTACATTGAAACCAGACACTAGTTCTGACTCCCCTTCTGTGAGGTCAAATGGTGCCCGGTTTGTCTCGGCTAGTGTTGAGATATATCACATTGCAGCTAGGGGCCAGGCGGGTACGAGCAATCAAATGCTTTCTTGGGTAACATTAAACGTCTGTAGGGTATACCCCCCTGAAAAAATAATTACGGAGAGGAGGATTAATCCTAGGCTAACCTCATAGGAAATTGTTTGGGCCACGGCCCGAAGGGCCCCAATTAATGCATATTTTGAATTAGATGCTCAGCCCGACCCGAGGATCGAGTACACCGCAAGGCTTGACAGGGCCAGGATGAATAAGATTCCTAAATTAAGATCAGTCACTGGGTGGGGTATAGGCATTGGTGCCCATAGGGTCATGGCCAGGGTTAGTGCAAGTATTGGGGCGGCTAGAAATAGAAATGGAGATGATGTGGACGGGCGAACGGGTTCTTTAATGAAGAGTTTCACACCATCGGCGAGGGGTTGTAGCAGCCCATAGGGTCCTACCACGTTTGGTCCTTTTCGCAGTTGTATATACCCCAGCACTTTTCGTTCAATTAGTGAAGGGAGGGCCACTGCCAGACGTACCGGGACAATGTAGGCCAGGGGGTTAATGATATGTGTAATTAAGATGTTTAGCATAAACTGGGAAGAGGATTTGAACCTCTGGCTAAAAGGGCTTAGGCCTTTCGCAATTTACCATGCTCTGCCACCCAGTATGTCCTTATTTTGGCCGGCTGGGATTTTGGCTCTCCCTTTACTTTATTTATTTGTCTTCATAAATTAGGGGTGGGGCGTGCTTTAAGTATGGGCCCCTCTTTTCCGATCCTTTCGTACTAGGAAAAGTAGCGTTACAGATAGAAACTGACCTGGATTGCTCCGGTCTGAACTCAGATCACGTAGGACTTTAATCGTTGAACAAACGAACCCTTAATAGCGGCTGCACCATTAGGATGTCCTGATCCAACATCGAGGTCGTAAACCCCCTCGTCGATATGGACTCTGGGAGAGGATTGCGCTGTTATCCCTAGGGTAACTTGGTTCGTTGATCGGCTTTGTTGCCGGATCATGTTTGGTCAGATGTTCTGTGGCTTAGAGATGTCTCTCTTGGCTTTAGGAAATTTTCCCAGATCCACTTGGAGGCTTTTCTTTCCTCCGTGGTCGCCCCAACCGAAGGTAAAATATCATATTCCACAAGGTTTTTGCTTTTTATCAAGTTGCTTGACGTGGTTGAGTTTTGTACCTTAAGCTCCAAAGGGTCTTCTCGTCTTGTATTATTATACCCGCTTCTGCACGGGTAGATCAATTTCACTGACTTGAAAGGGGAGACAGTTAAGCCCTCGTTTAGCCATTCATACAGGTCTCTATTTAAAAGACAAGTGATTGCGCTACCTTTGCACGGTCAAAATACCGCGGCCGTTGAACTTGTGGTCACTGGGCAGGCTGGACCTCCTATACTTGGTTATGTTGCAGGAGGCGATGTTTTTGGTAAACAGGCGAGGCTTGCGTTTGCCGAGTTCCTTCCTTTTCTTTTAGTCTTTCCTTTAATGGCACTCCAGTGTGGGGGTAACGATGGCTTAATTGTGTGGTTTTCTTGGTTTTTTTGTAGTTCACATTGCTCTCTTGGGTTGAGTTCGTTAATTGCCAATGGTGGGTCCGATTTGGCTTACACTTGTGCTTGGAGAAGGGCAGGCCTTCTTGTTACTCATTTTAGCATAGTCTCTTCCATGTAGGCATGGATTGGCCTAATAGTACTTAGGGGAATAAGATTTTTTGTCAGGATAATAAACTTCTTTCTGTCTGAGCTTTAACGCTTTCTGTTTAGGTGGCTGCTTTTAGGCCCACTAGAACAGTATGTCTTATGTATTATGATCTTTATCCTCCTGTAAAGGTTGTGTCCTTTGTTAAAGGGGCTGTACCCCCTTCAACTAACTCTCGTGTATTTCTCTTAGTCTTGTTTATGTTTTGATTGGAGGAGTGCGAGGCTGAACTTCTATTCATTTCTTAGGCAACCAGCTATCACCAGGTTCGGTAGGTCTGTCACTTCTACCCGGAGTTCTTCCCACTCTTTTGCCACAGAGACGGGTTGGCCCTTAATAGGCTGTCTCGGGGTAGCTCACTTGGTTCGGGTTTCAAACTAAAGGTCTCTTTGCTTGGGTGTACTGGCTAAATCATGATGCAAAAGGTACAAGATTTATCTTTGCTTTTTTGTGCTTATATGGGTTGTTTCACTTCTCTTTCAGCTTTTCCTTGCGGTACTATTTCTATTGCTTTGGTGGGACCTTTTCCGTCTCCCCGTACTCAGGTAAAAGAATGGTTTAGTTTTTGGTGTTGGGCTTATTTTATTTTATTTACATTGTCTAGTTATTGGGTGGTCAAGCTAGCTGTTTGGCTCAGGGTGATCCAATTTGCATGGATGTCTTCTCGGTGTAAGTGAGATGCTTGACTGACTCAGCCACGCCCTGGGTTTGATCCAAGTGCACCTTCCGGTACACTTACCGTGTTACGACTTGCCTCCCCTTGTCAGTGCTAATATATTAGGTATTCTTGATGCGTTTAGACAGGGGAGAGTGACGGGCGGTGTGTACGCGTCTCAGAGCCGGGTTCAAAGGGACACTCTATTTCCCTTTTACTATTAAATCCTCCTTCAAGCACTGTTTCATGGTGCATGTTCGTAATATTCTATAAATAGAAAATGTAGCCCATTTCTTCCCACCTCATACGCTACACCTCGACCTGACGTTCTGGGCTGTGCCCATCTTGCTTACTTTTATATCCTTCACAGGGTAAGCTGACGACGGCGGTATATAGGCTGGGGTGACTAGAAGTGGTGAGGTTAAACGGGGGTTATCGGTTCTAGAACAGGCTCCTCTAAGGGGGTCTGAGACACCGTCAGGTCCTTTGGGTTTTAAGCTAATGCTCGTAGTACCCTGGCGGACATCTAATTGTAGTTGGATGTCTGAGTTTACGGCTGAGCATAGTGGGGTATCTAATCCCAGTTTGTTTCTCAGCTTTCGTGGGGTCAGGTGGGTTTATTAAAGCTACTTTCGTATATAGGGCCTCGGACACCTAGAAGCGTATGACGGCCAAGGGGCCATTTGGCTTTATCTTATATTATCCTTAACCACCCTTTACGCCGTTATAATATCAACTAGGGCCTCTCGTCTAACCGCGGTGGCTGGCACGAGTTTTACCGGCCCTCTTAACGCTAACTGAGTCAAGTTTTCACTCATGGCTTAATGTTTATCACTGCTGAATTCCCTTGGGGGTGTGGCTTGGCTAGGCGTCTTGGGCTAATGTTTGTGCCTGATGCCCGCTCCTCGTCCCCGGGGAGGGGGATTGAGGGCATATTCACTGGGCTGCGGGCTTGCATGTGTAAGTTGGGTTAGAGCTGATAGTAAGGTCGGGACCATGCCTTTGTGCACGCGGAGTTTCTTAGGACTCATCTTAGCATCTTCAGTGCTATGCTTTATATTAAGCTACGCTAGC